ACAAGCATAAAGAAATCAATCCCTCTTAATTTTTTTTAATATTAAAAAAAAAATGACTTTTTCACATGGATATCTATAAAAAATATATGGAAATAAATTGCGTCCAATAGGATTTGAACCTATACCAAAGGTTTAGAAGACCTATGTCCTATCCATTAGACTATGGACGCTTTTCATTCCGATTTTTTCTCATTTTTTACTTTTTTTTGTTTCTAAAAAAGAATCGGATTGTATGTGATATGATATGAGAAAATTTTTTTTGAATTCTGTATTCAACTCAATAATGCAGTAATTAATACAGAATAGAGCGGATAGCGGGAATCGAACCCGCATCGTTAGCTTGGAAGGCTAGGGGTTATAGTCGACGTTGATTTCTTCTTTTTAATTTAACGTCTCTAATTCAAAACCGAACATGAAACTTTGGTTTCATTCGGCTCCTTTATGGAAAATGGAGAAATTCCCATATCCTAATCGAAAATCGAAGGTGGGAATGAAATTCCAAAAGACAATTTCACCCATACCATCTATGTCAGCTTTTTTTATGAATGCATTCAATTCAAAACAATTTACTTTTTAGATGATCCCTTTAGAAGAGTTGATTCGAACAATCTTTCTAGTTACTTCGTTCTCTATTTCTATTTGAGAGAATCCTAAGGAAAAGTATTTTGTTTCCACCGAGCTAAAACAAACAAAAAAAGAAATATGTTGATTGAAGCCTCTAGTAAACTAAAGTCATCATTTAATAGCTATTTTGCTTCTCTCTATAAAAAAAATAGAAGATTTAGTTACGATTAGAAACCCTTTTTCCTATCTTTATCCATGGATCTCTTACTTATACTCATTCAATTGGAAGTATTGATCCAATAAAAAAAATTATGTTTCGTAATTTCATAATCCAAAAATTCCACTTTTAATTGAGTTTTGGATAGAAATCACGAGAATGTATAATTTTCCTCAAATTATACATTGAGAGGGAAAGGATTAATTCCTTTTAAGAAATAAAGTTTTTGATCGGAATAGTAATCAAACCGGGAGACCCCTTAACTATTAAAGGGTTAATAGAACGAATCACACTTTTACCACTAAACTATACCCGCTACAGTTGGATTATTATATCGAAATGGAACTTTTGTCGAACACTGAAATTGCACGGAATCAAGACAAGATTATAAAAGAATCATGAAATTGAGAGTATTGACGGTTTTTGTAGGAGGATTTAATGAGATTATGAAAATTAAATAACTAAAAAAAGTTCTATTTTTTTTTCTTGAAAGAATTTTCGTTTTGATAGATATGGTTCAAGAAAACTATGAAAGTTATAACATAAAAAAATTGTGTGCTGAAAAAATGGAAGAATAGATAGAATAAATAGGGAAGAAAAAAGAATAAGAAATGGCCTGTTGCTTCTATATCTAGAGAATAGAAATAGTCCTTTTTATTATATTATTGTGCTTTATCAAAAGAAATTCTTTTTTTATGAATCCGTTTTTTTTATGAATCCATTATGAATCCATTAAAGGCCTGGCGAGGTACTGATCAGGCCGCCAGGCCGTGCGTGGGAATAAAAAAAAAGGCCCTTTCGGGTAACGAAGCATTTCTTTTTATCTTCTCTTTTTTAATATTCTATTTTTCTATTACTATTCAGTCTTTTTTTATTATTCTCCATTCTAATTATAGATTAGATTAAAATAATATATATATTAAATTAAATTCGATTTGAAATTGAATTCTTCGAATCTTTATCTAACTGATTGGAATTTCAAATCAAATTTGTACTTAATGGTATATTACATAATACAACTTGTATATTTTGTATATATATATTATTGTTATAGAAATTCTATTTCTAATTCTAATTTTTTGGATTTAATTTTGAGTCTAATTAATTCGAGTTGAGTTTATTAAATATTTTTTTACATAATTTTCAATTAAAAAAATTTTCTAAATTATTTCTATTTGAATTTGACTATTACTATGTTTATTTTCAACGGGGAGAGATGGCTGAGTGGACGAAAGCGTCGGATTGCTAATCCGTTGTACGAGTCATTCGTACCGAGGGTTCGAATCCCTCTCTTTCCGTTTCCATTGATAATTACTATATTGATTTTTCTTTTGAATTTATTCAATCTTTTTTCTTTTTTTTTTTCAAAATCTAACTAAATTGAAATAGAATTACAAATCTAGAGTATCATTCTAATTAGTTAGAATTAGAAAATCGATTTGTTTTCTATATAATTATAATTAGAAAAAAAAATAGATGAAAAAAGGCAAAGAACCTTTTTTATTCTTCGCGCCCAGGATTACGTCCTGGATCATTAGATAGGAATCCGAAAATGAAGAGAGAAACAAAGAATATTACTACTGTGTAAACAAAGAGTTTGAGAGTAAGCATTACACAATCTCCAAGATCATTTTTTTTTTGGAAAAAAGAGAATAGATTCTCTATTTTTATACCGCATATCCTATAATTTGAATTTGATTTGACGTCTAAAAGCAAAGTAGTTTTTCAAAATCGAAAAGAATTTTTTTTAATCAAAATAAATCAAAAATAAAGTTATTATTATTTTATCCATTATTATCTTACTTATCAATTCAATAATTCTATTCTACCCATTTGTTGATATTATGGAGGATCAAAATAAGATTTTATTCATTTACGAAAAAAGTTATAATCGGAAAACAAGAGGATATGGATTGTGTCTATTCAAAAATTGGGATGTTTGAATCAAGGGTTCATACTGTAAGACTTACCTGATTTTATCTTTATCAATTATTTAGTATTAGAATGTTCGAATCATTTTTCTCGAAAAAAGCATTCATTTTTCTAGGACAAGATGAAAGATTTCATCGAAAACTTACAGCAGCTTGCCAAACAAAGGCTAAGAGAAAAAAGAATAAAGGTATGACTGGCATAAAATCTACGATTGGACTCAAAAAAGCGTAGGCTTCCGGTAATTTGGCGAAGAAAAAACGACTCGAATAAAGGGCAGAATTAAGACAGATCAAACTAAAGATATTAAGCATAACAGACATTTTTTTTTTATTGCATTTTGATTGAGTTATTGATAGAACGAACAAATGAAGAAAAAATCCTTATTTTCTTTTTCTTTTGAACTTACTCACTCAATCAAAAAACCTTCTATTCTCCATTGAGAATAGAAGAAATTCTACTTTCATACAATATCTTAATGGAATTCTATGTAATGATCAATAAATTCATTTGAATTCTATACCTACACGTGTCAAAATACTAACAACCAAATTGAATTGATTTTTTAGATAGTTGGACTGAAATTGACGAACAATGAATAACAATATTAGTGTTTATTAGTGTCGAATAGAAATCGAAGTGGGGCGTAGCCAAGTGGTAAGGCATCGGGTTTTGGTCCCGCTATTCGGAGGTTCGAATCCTTCCGTCCCAGAACATATGTAATTTAAGATTAAGATTGCATTTTTTTTGTTTCTAAAGTTTCATATTGGATAGAATTTGATTCTTTCAGCTAATGATTTTAACCAAAATGAATCTTATTTTTTTTTTCACATTTCATCACATCAAATAATCAAATAAAGGAGGATAGGTGGTCAAATGACACGCAGATCCAAGTGAATTTGTTGGAGATTTAGACAAGATGGGGTTCTAGATTCCAGGAAGTTGAATTCCAAAAAAAGTATGTCTTTAATCAATCATATATACATCCCCTATATTCTATTCATATATATATGAATATATATAGAGAAGGAAGTTAGTTATTTTCTTTTTTTATTCATCCCGGAAAAGAAATTGGATTTTTAAAATCTATTATTAAATTTAATGGGTGAGCTCAAAAATAAATAGGAATTTCGATTTCTTAAGGATGTCGCTTTGATTGTAAAAAATTGTAAAAAAATTAACATTACTAATAAGAATTTAAGATATATTCGATATCTGTGTATTGACTGTCCCGGCGGAACCAATGACTATTCATCATTCCATAATTGAATCAACCGCATATCGGTTCCAAATTTGAGGAATGTTATGGTAAAACTTCGTTTGAAACGATGTGGTAGAAAGCAACGTGCGACTTGAAGGACATGATCCTTTGTGGATTCTTATATCCATCATTCTCTAATAAAGGATGCTCTTGACTCGACATCCTTTGTTCTGTTCCACTCGAACCCGCATTTCATTTTTTGTTGGGGTGTAATGGAAATAGTACATGATGGAGCTCGAGTAGTAAAGTATTGAGCTATTTCTCAAGGGATAAGGATCTAGGGTTAGTGTCAATCAATAAGTTGGAACAACTTCGTAAGTATATCTTTGACAGAGAAATCGAAAGGGCATCTAAATAAGTTTCAAATCCCAAAGGAAAATCTTTTGTTGGAATTGATAAAACCTTTTCGAGAAAATTATATATATCGTGGGGAATCCGTCGTTCGTACGATTCTATTCTTTGATAGAAAGAAATAACAAAAAAGGCATGTTGCTGCCATTTTTGAAAGGATTTCAAATCAACGAAGTAATGTCTAAACCCAATGATTCAAAAAAAAGATAAAGATTTCCGGAACAAGGAAATACCCTTTATAATTGTTAATTGTCACAACAATTGAATTTGGATCCGAATACCGAATTCAAATCGATTCTAAATGAGACAAAAGGGTATTTGAGACTGCTCAATAAATGACAAAGTATTTTTTTTGAACTATTTAAATTTAAGAATTATTCAACTTGAGTTATGAGTATACAAATGATTTTTGGGGGAAATAACGAAATGAAAAGGACTTAATTCTTAGTCTAATTCATTTGATGATTTTATGGATTTATTTGATTCGGCATTCTAATAATAATAGATAGAATTTATATATACCTAACTTTGAATCATTTATCTCGAGCCGTACGAGGAGAAAACCTCTTATACGTTTCCAGGGGGGGTCTTGTTGATTTAATCTATCCCAATGAGCCGTCTATCGAATCGTTGCAATTGATGTTCGGTCCCGAAGAGAGGGAAGAGATTTGCAGAAAGTGGGTTTTTATGATCCAATAAAAAAGCAAACTTATTTAAATGTTCCTGCTATTCTAGATTTTCTTGAAAAAGGTGCTCAACCTACCGAAACTGTATATGATATTTTAAAGAGAGCGGAGGTTTTAAAATAAATTCGACTTAATCAAACAAAGTTCAATTAATTTTATATTATATATAAAAAATAAAGATAATGTGGTTTGATAAAACTTTTTTTCTTCCCTTTCTATTCCTGTAGATTTTTTATGTAGTGCCAATCCAACACAAAAATTTTCTTATATATTTCACTTTATTTCTACTTCGATTTCAAAATAGAAATTGTATATATCGTATTTCTATTTTAGAATATTTGAATAATTCTAGTTAAATTGAAATTAAAGAAAATATAGAAATAAATTATTAAAAAATTCAAAAATATTTGTATTTGAATTCAATTTTCTTTTGCATTTTTTTTCTTTCTCCATTGTATTTTTTTTAATATTCATATTGACAAGAGCATACTGAACAAATATAATTCAATTTTGAAATAAAAAAAAAATTAAATAGTTTATCTCTGTCTTCCGTCCAATAAATAGGTTTTTTATTCAAAGATTCGTTAAATTTTTTGTGATACAGAATTTGGATCCAAAAAATGGATAATATTTGGTCTCGAAATTTATTTTTTTTTATCTAAGCCTTTTTTGGTTTGTCATCTGATCTGTTTGGTTTGCTTTTCGGTTCGGAATCAATTCGAAAAGTTTGTTTGAATTTCTTGCTAATTCAAAGTTTTGATTCCAATCCATTTTTTTTTTTTTATCTCGATTGTATCTACATATTTCTTTTTCGGGTTGCTAACTCAACGGTAGAGTACTCGGCTTTTAAGTGCGACTCGAATCTTTTACATATTTTGATGAAGCAAGGAATTCGTCTACATCATCGGTAGAGCTTATAAGACCACGACTGATCCTGAAAGGAAATGAATGGAAAAAAGAGCATGTCGTATCAATATAAAATTCGGAGAATATTTCATTTTTACCAAATTGGTACAAAATTCTATTTGAATTCTTGGAAGGGAACGAAATGAATTCGAAGTTGGGTCAATTGAATAAATGGATCGAGACCTAATGGTTCAAATTCTGGAGAAAGAAAGAACAACGAGTTTATCTTCATAATTTGAATGATTTCCTGATCTAATTAGACGTTAAAAAAAATTAGTGCCGGATGCGGGAAAAGATTCTCTTACGAGTGAATATTTTGTTTTTTATAGTGAATCCTAATTATTCGATTATCCAGTCTCTATAAGGGATGGAGATGAATGTGTAGAAGAAAGAGTATATTGATAAATTGATTCCAAAATCAAAAGAGCGATTGGGTTGAAAAAATAAAGGATTTCTAACCATCTTATTTTGTTAGAAGATAAAAAAAGAAAAACCAATTCAATTAGATGGAAAAAAAAAGAGAGTCCGCTGATGAATTGACCCGTCTCCGAGGTATCTATTATTTTAGAATAAAATAACTTGTTTTGACTGTATCGCACTATGTATCATTTGATAACCCAAGAAACCCTCTATTTTCCTTTTGTTTGCGGTATAAATTGAAATGGAAGAATTCCAAGTACATATAGAACTAGATAGGTCTTGGCAACATAACTTGATCTATCCACTTATCTTTCAGGAATATATTTACGCATTTGCGTATGATCATGGTTTCAATAAATCAATTTTGTTGGAAAATGCGAGTGAAAAGAAATACAGTTTACTAATTGTAAAACGTTTAATTACTCGAATGTATCAACAGAATCATTTGATTCTTTCTGCTAATGATTCGAGCCAAAATGAAATTTTTGGGCACAAACACAAAAAGAATTTGTATTCGCAAATGATAACAGAGGGGTTTTCAGTCATTGTGGAAATTCCATTTTCTCCACTATTAATATCTTCCCTATCGGGAAAAGAAATAGTAAAATCGCAAAATTTGCGATCAATTCATTCAATATTTCCTTTTTTCGAGGACAAATTCTTACATCTAAATTATGTGTTAGATATATTAATACCCTACCCCGTCCATCTAGAAATCTTGATTCAAACTCTCCGCTGTTGGTTGAAAGATGCCTCTTCTTTGCATTTATTACGATTCTTTCTTTATGAGTATCGTAATTGGAATAGTCTTATTACTCCAAAAGAATTCATTTCCTTTTTTTCAAAAAGGAATCAAAGATTATTCTTGTTCCTATATAATTTCCATGTATGGGAATACGAATCCCTTTTTGTTTTTCTCTTTAACCAATCCTCTTATTTACGATCAACATCTTTTGGAGCTCTTCTTGAACGAATCTATTTCTACGGAAAAGTCAAATATCTAGGAAAAAATTTTCCTAAGTATTTTGGGGTTATCCTACGGTTTTTCAAAGAACCTTTCCCGCATTATGTTAGGTATCAAGGAAAAATTTTTCTGGCTTCAAAAGGTGCATCTATTCTGATACATAAATGGAAATATTATCTTATCTATTTCTGGCAATGTAATT